GTTGGCGTAGCTTAACTAAAGCATAACACTGAAGCTGTTAAGATGGACCCTAGAAAGTCCCGCGAGCACAAAGGCTTGGTCCTGACTTTACTATCAGCTCTAACTGAACTTACACATGCAAGTCTCCGCATTCCTGTGAGGATGCCCTTAGTCCCCTGCCCGGGGACGAGGAGCCGGCATCAGGCACGCCCCGGCAGCCCAAGACGCCTTGCTAAGCCACACCCCCAAGGAAACTCAGCAGTGATAAATATTAAGCCATAAGCGAAAGCTTGACTTAGTTAAGGTTAAGAGGGCCGGTAAAACTCGTGCCAGCCACCGCGGTTATACGAGAGGCCCTAGTTGATAACTACCGGCGTAAAGAGTGGTTACGGAGAAATATTCAATAAAGCCGAACACCCCCTCAGCCGTCATACGCACCTGGGGGCACGAAGATCTACTGCGAAAGCAGCTTTAATTATGCCTGAACCCACGACAGCTACGACACAAACTGGGATTAGATACCCCACTATGCCTAGCCGTAAACTTTGATGAAAACATACAACTGACATCCGCCAGGGAACTACAAGCGCCAGCTTAAAACCCAAAGGACTTGGCGGTGCCTCAGACCCACCTAGAGGAGCCTGTTCTAGAACCGATAACCCCCGTTCAACCTCACCACCTCTTGTTTCCCCCGCCTATATACCACCGTCGTCAGCTTACCCTGTGAAGGCCTTATAGTAAGCAAAATGGGCAAAACCCAAAACGTCAGGTCGAGGTGTAGCGCATGGGGTGGGAAGAAATGGGCTACATTCTCTAAATTAGAGCACTACGAACCACGCTGTGAAACCAGCGTCCAAAGGTGGATTTAGCAGTAAATAGAAAATAGAGAGTTCTCTTGAAACTGGCTCTGAGGCGCGCACACACCGCCCGTCACTCTCCCCGAGTTCAATTAATCCTTCTAACTAAGAAGTTAACCGAACAAAGGGGAGGCAAGTCGTAACATGGTAAGTGTACCGGAAGGTGCGCTTGGAATAACCAGAGTGTAGCTAAAATAGGAAAGCACCTCCCTTACACCGAGAAGACATCCGTGCAAATCGGGTCACCCTGAGCTGACTAGCTAGCCAACACATTTGGTCTAACACCACAACATACATATCCCTATAAAACTTAAAATTAAGTCAACAAACCATTTTTCCACCTTAGTACGGGCGACGGAAAAGGAAACATTCGAGCAACAGAAAAAGTACCGCAAGGGAAAGCTGAAAGAGAAATGAAACAACCTATTTAAGCCTAGAAAAGCAGAGATTAAATCTCGTACCTTTTGCATCATGATTTAGCCAGCAAACCTGAGCAAAGAGAACTTTAGTTCAGGCCCCCGAAACTAGACGAGCTACTCCGGGACAGCCTATTATAGGGCCAACCCGTCTCTGTGGCAAAAGAGTGGGACGAGCCCCGAGTAGAGGTGACAAACCTATCGAGCCTAGTTATAGCTGGTTGCTTAGGAAATGAATAGAAGTTCAGCCCCCTGGCTTTCTTAGGACCTCAAGGTAAAACTAACCTTGTCCCAAAGAAACCAAGAGAGTTAATCAAAGGAGGTACAGCTCCTTTGAACAAGGACACAACCTTAACAGGCGGCTAAGGATCATAATTACTAAGGCGACCTGTTACAGTGGGCCTAAGAGCAGCCACCTGCGTAGAAAGCGTTAAAGCTCAGACAGATATAAGCCTCTTATCCTGATAAGAAATCCTACCCCCCTAACCGTACTAAGCCGTTCCATGCCCCCATGGAAGCGATTATGCTAGAATGAGTAATAAGAGAGAACAACTCTCTCCCAGCACATGTGTAAGTCGGACCGGACCCACCACCGACAAATAACGAACCCAAACCAAGAGGGAACTGTAGGCCAGAATAAATATCCAAGAAGAACCTGCATCTATAAATCGTTAACCCCACACAGGAGTGCTTACAGGGAAAGACCTAAAGGAAGAGAAGGAACTCGGCAAACACAAGCCTCGCCTGTTTACCAAAAACATCGCCTCTTGCAAATCAAAGCATAAGAGGTCCCGCCTGCCCTGTGACTATGGGTTTAACGGCCGCGGTATTTTGACCGTGCGAAGGTAGCGCAATCACTTGTCTTTTAAATGAAGACCTGTATGAATGGCATCACGAGGGCTTAACTGTCTCCTCTTCCAAGTCAATGAAATTGATCTGCCCGTGCAGAAGCGGGCATAAATACATAAGACGAGAAGACCCTATGGAGCTTTAGACACCAGGCAGATCACGTCAAATAACCTTGAATTAACAAGTAAAAACACAGTGACCCCTAGCCCCTATGTCTTTGGTTGGGGCGACCGCGGGGGAAAACAAAGCCCCCATGTGGACTGGGGGCACTGCCCCCACAACCGAGAGCCACAACTCTAAGCACCAGAATTTCTGACCAAAAATGATCCGGCGAACGCCGATCAACGGACCGAGTTACCCTAGGGATAACAGCGCAATCCTCTCCCAGAGTCCCTATCGACGAGGGGGTTTACGACCTCGATGTTGGATCAGGACATCCTAATGGTGCAGCCGCTATTAAGGGTTCGTTTGTTCAACGATTAAAGTCCTACGTGATCTGAGTTCAGACCGGAGTAATCCAGGTCAGTTTCTATCTATGAAGTGATGTTTCCTAGTACGAAAGGACCGGAAAGAAGGGGCCCATGCTTAAGGCACGCCCCACCCCCACCTGATGAAGGCAACTAAAACAGCCAAGGGGGCACACCAAGATGGCCCAAAAGAACGGCGCGCTAAGGTGGCAGAGCCCGGTAATTGCGAGAGGCCTAAGCCCTCTTTCTCAGAGGTTCAAACCCTCTCCTTAGCTATGATTACCACCCTAATTACCCACGTTATTAACCCACTAGCATACATCATCCCCATCCTTTTAGCAGTTGCTTTCCTCACCTTACTTGAACGAAAAGTCCTTGGGTATATGCAACTTCGAAAAGGACCGAACATCGTCGGTCCATACGGATTACTTCAACCTATCGCGGACGGCCTAAAACTATTTATTAAAGAACCAGTTCGACCATCCACCTCCTCCCCCTTCCTATTTCTCGCTACACCTATGCTTGCCCTCACACTCGCACTGACCCTATGAGCTCCCATACCCATCCCCTACCCTATTACGGACCTAAATCTAGGGATACTGTTTATCCTCGCACTCTCCAGCCTAGCCGTATATTCTATTTTAGGCTCAGGATGAGCTTCAAATTCCAAATACGCTCTAATTGGGGCTCTACGAGCAGTAGCACAAACCATCTCCTACGAAGTCAGCCTAGGACTAATCTTACTCAGCGTAATTATCTTTACAGGAGGATTTACACTCCAAACCTTCAACGTAGCCCAAGAAAGCATCTGACTACTCGTACCAGCCTGACCCCTTGCCGCCATATGATATATTTCTACCCTAGCTGAAACAAACCGCGCACCCTTTGACCTCACAGAAGGAGAATCAGAGTTAGTCTCCGGATTTAATGTAGAATACGCCGGAGGGCCATTCGCCCTCTTCTTTCTAGCCGAATACGCTAATATCCTTCTAATAAATACACTCTCGACCATTTTATTTTTAGGCGCATCCCACATCCCCGCCTTCCCCGAATTAACAGCCGTAAATCTAATAACAAAAGCCGCCCTCCTTTCCGTTGTATTTTTATGAGTACGAGCCTCCTACCCACGATTTCGATACGACCAGCTCATACACTTAGTTTGAAAAAGCTTCTTACCTTTAACACTAGCTCTTGTCCTGTGACACCTAGCGCTTCCAACCGCAACAGCAGGCCTCCCCCCTCAACTTTAAACCCCAAGGAATTGTGCCTGAATGTTTAAGGACCACCTTGATAGCGTGGCTGATAGGGGTTCAAGTCCCCTCAATTCTAGAGAGAAGGGGCTCGAACCCATCCTCAAGAGATCAAAACTCTTGGTGCTTCCACTACACCACTTTCTAGTAAGGTCAGCTAATCAAGCTTTCGGGCCCATACCCCGAATATGTTGGTTAAAATCCTTCCCTCACTAATGAACCCCTACGTACTTACCATCTTACTCTCTAGCCTAGGCCTAGGCACAGTCCTTACCTTCGCCAGCTCCCACTGACTCCTTGCATGAATAGGCCTAGAAATCAACACCCTCGCCATTATTCCAATCATAGCGCAACAACACCACCCCCGAGCAATTGAAGCCACAACCAAATATTTTTTAACACAAGCAACAGCCGCAGCAATAATCCTCTTTGCCAGCACTACCAACGCTTGACTGATGGGGGAGTGAGAAATTCACCAGCTATCTCACCCCCTAGCAACCACCACAGTAATACTGGCCCTCGCACTTAAACTTGGCCTAGCACCCGTTCACTTCTGACTACCAGAAGTCCTTCAGGGACTTGAACTCACCACAGGACTAATCCTCTCAACTTGACAAAAACTCGCACCTTTCGCACTTATAATTCAAGTCGCCCCAACTATCAACTCTTCCCTGCTTATTGCAATAGGCCTCCTATCAACACTTGTAGGGGGCTGAGGAGGACTCAATCAAACCCAACTACGTAAAATCCTAGCTTATTCTTCAATTGCCCACTTAGGATGAATAGTACTAATTCTACAGTACGCACCCTCCCTAACACTCCTCAGTCTCTTCCTCTACATTATCATAACATCTTCAGCATTCCTCACACTAAAAACCAACAACTCCCTCACCATTAACACACTAGCGATTTCATGAACTAAGTCCCCAACTCTTGCCGCACTGACCGCTCTCGTATTACTGTCCCTAGGGGGCCTCCCCCCTCTCTCAGGCTTTATACCTAAATGGCTTATTTTACAGGAACTCACAAAACAAGAACTCCCACTATCCGCCACACTCGCTGCTATAACAGCCCTCCTCAGTCTTTACTTTTACCTACGTCTCTGTTATGCCATAACTCTCACTATTTATCCCAACACTCTAACTGCCACCGCCCCATGACGCCTCAACTTCACCTTCATCACCCTCCCCCTTTCAATCGTTACTATCTTAGCCCTAGGCTTGCTTCCCCTCACTCCAGCTGTAACCGCAATACTAACCTTGTAACAAGGGCTTAGGATAGCACTAAGACCAAGAGCCTTCAAAGCTCTAAGCGGGAGTGAAAATCTCCCAGCCCTTGTTTAAGACCTGCAGGACTTTATCCCACATCTTCTGAATGCAACCCAGACACTTTAATTAAGCTAAAGCCTTTCTAGGTGGGAAGGCCTCGATCCTACAAACTCTTAGTTAACAGCTAAGCGCTCTATCCAGCGAGCATCCATCTACTTTCCCCCGCCACCGGGGTGGCGAGGCGGGGGAAAGCCCCGGTAGGCTATTAGCCTACTTCTTAAGATTTGCAATCTAACGTGTGGTACACCACAGGGCTTGATAAGGAGAGGACTTAAACCTCTGTCCATGGAGCTACAATCCACCGCTTAAACTCTCAGCCACCCTACCTGTGGCAATCACACGATGATTTTTCTCAACCAACCACAAAGACATTGGCACCCTCTATTTAGTATTTGGTGCCTGAGCCGGAATAGTCGGCACCGCCCTAAGTCTCTTGATTCGGGCAGAACTCAGCCAGCCCGGCGCCCTCCTAGGGGATGACCAGATTTATAACGTAATTGTTACAGCCCATGCCTTCGTAATAATTTTCTTTATAGTCATACCAATTATGATCGGCGGCTTTGGGAACTGATTAATCCCCCTCATAATCGGAGCCCCAGATATAGCATTCCCCCGAATGAATAACATAAGCTTCTGGCTCCTCCCTCCGTCCTTTCTTCTCCTCCTAGCCTCGTCTGGAGTTGAAGCCGGCGCTGGCACAGGATGGACAGTCTACCCCCCTCTAGCCGGCAATCTCGCCCACGCAGGAGCTTCCGTTGACTTAACTATTTTCTCCCTCCATTTAGCTGGTATTTCCTCAATTTTGGGGGCCATTAATTTTATTACGACCATTATTAACATAAAACCCCCAGCCATCTCCCAATATCAAACTCCACTTTTTGTTTGGGCCGTGTTAGTCACCGCCGTCCTCTTATTACTCTCCCTCCCCGTTTTAGCAGCAGGCATTACTATGCTACTCACAGACCGAAATCTTAATACCACTTTCTTTGACCCGGCAGGCGGAGGAGATCCAATCTTATACCAACACCTCTTTTGGTTCTTTGGCCACCCAGAAGTCTATATTCTTATTCTCCCAGGCTTTGGTATAATTTCGCACATCGTTGCGTACTACTCTGGCAAAAAAGAACCCTTCGGGTACATGGGCATAGTCTGAGCTATGATAGCCATCGGACTCTTAGGCTTTATCGTTTGAGCCCACCATATGTTTACTGTCGGGATAGATGTAGACACTCGTGCCTACTTTACATCTGCCACCATAATTATCGCTATTCCAACTGGGGTAAAAGTGTTTAGTTGACTAGCCACACTACATGGTGGCTCAATCAAATGAGAAACACCACTTCTTTGAGCCCTAGGATTTATTTTCCTCTTTACGGTAGGAGGGCTCACGGGCATTGTCCTTGCTAACTCCTCACTAGACATCGTTCTCCACGATACTTACTATGTAGTCGCCCACTTCCACTATGTCTTATCTATAGGAGCTGTCTTTGCCATCATAGGCGCTTTCGTACACTGGTTCCCGCTATTTACAGGCTACACCCTCCACAGCACATGAACCAAAATCCATTTCGGAATTATGTTTATCGGCGTAAATCTGACCTTTTTCCCCCAGCATTTCCTAGGCCTTGCAGGGATACCCCGACGATACTCCGACTACCCAGACGCCTATACACTCTGAAACACTGTCTCCTCAATTGGATCCCTTGTCTCCCTAGTTGCTGTAATTATGTTCCTGTTTATTCTTTGAGAAGCCTTTGCTGCTAAACGAGAAGTAGCATCAATTGAACTAACTTCAACGAACGTAGAATGGCTACACGGATGCCCTCCACCCTACCACACATTTGAGGAACCAGCATTTGTCCAAGTACAAGCAAGTTAACGAGAAAGGGAGGAATTGAACCCCCATGTGCTGGTTTCAAGCCAACCGCATAACCACTCTGCCACTTTCTTCCATAAGACACTAGTAAAACTAGTCTATTACACTGCCTTGTCAAGGCAAAATTGTGGGTTAAAACCCCGCGTGTCTTAAGCACTTAGCTAGAATGGCACATCCCTCACAACTAGGATTCCAAGACGCGGCCTCCCCTGTAATAGAAGAACTCCTTCATTTCCACGACCATGCTCTTATAATTGTTCTTCTTATTAGCACACTAGTGCTTTATATCATTGTAGCAATAGTCTCTACTAAACTCACTAACAAATATATCCTTGATTCTCAAGAAATCGAAATCATTTGAACCGTCCTCCCGGCAGTTATCCTTATTCTTATTGCCCTCCCCTCCCTTCGGATTCTTTACCTTATAGACGAAATTAATGACCCCCACCTTACTATTAAAGCAATAGGCCACCAATGATATTGAAGCTATGAATACACCGACTACGAAGACTTAGGCTTTGACTCTTATATAGTCCCCACCCAAGATTTAGTGCCCGGTCAATTCCGTCTTCTAGAAACAGACCATCGAATAGTTGTCCCTGTAGAATCCCCAATCCGGGTTCTCGTCTCCGCTGAAGACGTCCTTCACTCCTGAGCTGTCCCTTCCTTAGGTGTAAAAATAGACGCGGTCCCAGGACGATTAAACCAAACAGCCTTTATTGCCTCTCGACCTGGAGTATTCTACGGACAATGTTCTGAAATTTGCGGGGCCAACCACAGCTTCATACCAATCGTTGTCGAAGCAGTGCCCCTGGAACACTTCGAGAAATGATCCACTATGATACTTGAAGATGCCTCACTAAGAAGCTAAATCGGGAATAGCATTAGCCTTTTAAGCTAAAGATTGGTGGCCCCCAACCACCCCTAGTGACATGCCCCAACTCAACCCCGCCCCCTGATTTGCTATTTTAGTATTCTCATGACTGGTTTTCCTAACTGTTATTCCTCCCAAAGTACTCGGCCACACCTTCACAAATGAGCCTACTTCACAAAGCACTGAAAAAGCTAAACCTGAACCCTGAAACTGACCATGATACTAAGCTTCTTTGACCAATTTATGAGCCCCACATACCTGGGTATTCCACTTATTGCTGTAGCACTAACTCTTCCATGAATTCTTTTCCCAACCCCCTCTACCCGATGACTAAACAACCGCCTTATCACTCTCCAAGGATGATTCATCAACCGATTTACCCAGCAACTTCTTCTACCTCTCAACTTGGGGGGCCATAAATGAGCAGTTCTACTAACCTCCCTAATATTATTTCTAATTACCCTAAATATACTAGGACTTCTACCGTATACATTTACTCCTACCACACAACTCTCCCTAAATATAGGCCTTGCAGTCCCCCTATGACTCGCCACAGTAATTATTGGCATACGAAACCAACCCACCGCCGCCCTCGGCCATCTCCTGCCTGAAGGAACCCCCGTTCCCCTAATCCCCATCCTCATTATTATCGAAACAATTAGCCTTTTTATCCGCCCCCTCGCCCTTGGTGTACGACTTACAGCCAACCTCACAGCAGGCCACCTCCTTATTCAACTAATCGCCACAGCAGCCTTTGTCCTCCTACCCATAATACCTACAGTAGCGATCCTAACTTCTATCGTCCTATTCCTGCTCACCCTTCTTGAAATTGCCGTTGCCATGATCCAAGCCTATGTATTTGTCCTACTCCTAAGCCTCTACCTACAAGAAAACGTCTAATGGCACACCAAGCACACGCATACCACATGGTTGACCCAAGCCCCTGACCTCTAACCGGCGCAATCGCTGCCCTCTTACTTACATCAGGCACTGCAGTCTGATTTCACTTCCACTCACTCACACTACTAACCATAGGAAATATTTTATTACTTCTCACCATGTACCAGTGGTGACGAGATATCATCCGAGAAGGCACCTTCCAGGGACACCACACACCTCCAGTCCAAAAGGGATTACGCTATGGTATAATCTTATTTATTACCTCCGAAGTATTCTTCTTCTTGGGTTTTTTCTGAGCCTTCTACCACTCCAGTCTCGCCCCCTCACCTGAATTAGGAGGTTGCTGACCCCCCACAGGCATTATTACTCTTGACCCCTTTGAAGTGCCGCTTCTTAATACTGCAGTCCTCCTAGCATCTGGTGTAACCGTCACATGAGCCCACCACAGCATTATGGAGGGTGAGCGAAAACAAACCATTCAAGCCCTTACTCTCACCATCTTACTGGGATTCTACTTTACTTTCCTTCAAGGCATAGAATACTACGAAGCCCCATTTACAATCGCTGACGGCGTATACGGCTCTACTTTCTTTGTAGCCACAGGATTCCACGGCTTACATGTAATTATCGGCTCCACCTTTTTAGCCGTTTGCCTCTTACGACAAATTCAATATCACTTTACATCTGAACATCACTTTGGCTTTGAAGCTGCCGCCTGATACTGACACTTTGTAGACGTCGTATGACTATTCCTGTACGTCTCTATTTACTGATGAGGCTCATAATCTTTCTAGTATTAACACGTATAAGTGACTTCCAATCACCCGGTCTTGGTTAAAATCCAAGGAAAGATAATGAACTTAATTACAACAATTATTGCTATCACCATCACATTGTCCGCAGTACTAGCCACTGTTTCTTTCTGACTACCACAAATTACACCTGATGCAGAAAAACTATCTCCCTACGAATGCGGATTCGACCCCCTAGGATCTGCCCGATTGCCCTTCTCCCTACGCTTCTTTCTAATCGCCATCCTGTTTCTCCTGTTTGATCTAGAAATCGCCCTCCTACTCCCCCTTCCTTGAGGAGACCAACTCGCCACCCCAGCCCTCACACTTGCCTGGTCCGCTGCCGTACTTGCCCTCCTTACCCTTGGCCTAATCTATGAATGAACCCAAGGGGGCCTAGAATGAGCCGAGTAGGCAGTTAGTCTAAAACAAGACCCTTGATTTCGGCTCAAAAGACCATGGTTTAAGTCCATGACCGCCTTATGACACCAGTACACTTCAGCTTTACCTCAGCCTTTATCCTAGGGCTCATAGGACTCGCATTCCACCGCACCCATCTTCTCTCGGCCCTTCTATGCCTGGAGGGAATAATACTCTCTCTATTTATCGCCCTGTCCCTCTGAGCCCTTCAAATGGAAGCAACCGGCTACTCAGTAGCCCCTATACTCCTACTAGCATTTTCAGCTTGTGAAGCCAGCGCGGGCCTAGCCCTACTAGTAGCAACTGCACGAACACACGGCACAGATCGCCTCCAAAGCCTAAACCTCCTTCAATGCTAAAAATCCTAATCCCAACACTCATGCTTTTCCCAACAATTTGACTCAGCCCCGCAAAATGACTCTGAACAACATCAATTGCACAGAGTTTAATCATCGCCCTAGCAAGTTTATCCTGATTTAAATGGTCATCAGAAACCGGATGATCCTCCTCCAACCTTTATTTAGCAACCGACCCCCTATCAACACCTCTACTAGTATTAACCTGCTGGTTACTTCCCCTAATAATCCTTGCTAGCCAAAACCATATTTCCCCTGAGCCCTTAAGTCGCCAACGAACCTACATCTCCCTTTTGGTCTCCCTCCAAACATTTTTAATCTTAGCATTCGGAGCCACAGAAATCATCATATTTTACATTATATTTGAAGCTACACTACTCCCGACTCTCATCATTATTACCCGATGAGGAAACCAAACAGAACGCCTCAATGCTGGCACCTACTTCTTATTCTACACCCTAGCTGGCTCCTTGCCCCTCCTCGTAGCCCTACTTCTTCTACAAAATGACAGTGGAACCCTATCTATGTTTACCCTACAATACACACAACCTCTGCACCTCTTAACATGGGGCGATAAATTATGATGAGCTGCCTGCTTATTAGCCTTCCTTGTTAAAATACCATTGTACGGCGTACACCTTTGACTCCCAAAAGCCCATGTAGAAGCCCCAATCGCAGGATCCATAATTCTGGCAGCTGTCCTCCTTAAACTTGGGGGATACGGCATAATACGTATGATAGTTATACTAGACCCCCTAACCAAAGAACTAGCCTACCCCTTCATTGTTTTAGCCCTCTGGGGCATCATTATAACCGGTTCCATCTGCCTACGTCAAACAGACCTAAAGTCACTAATCGCATATTCTTCAGTCGGCCACATAGGCCTAGTCGCAGGAGGTATCTTAATTCAAACACCCTGAGGATTTACTGGCGCAATTATCCTCATGATCGCACACGGTCTTGCCTCCTCAACACTATTCTGCTTAGCCAACACAAGCTACGAGCGCACACACAGCCGAACCATACTACTAGCTCGAGGGATACAAATAATTCTCCCCCTAATAACCACTTGATGATTTATAGCTAGCTTAGCCAATTTAGCCCTTCCCCCTTTGCCTAACCTGATAGGAGAGCTAATAATTATTACTTCCATATTCAACTGATCGCATTGAACCCTTCTCCTCACAGGGCTAGGCACACTAATCACAGCAAGCTACTCCCTTTATCTTTTCTTAATGACCCAACGAGGCCCCTTACCCTCCCACATCATTGCTCTTGAACCAACTCATACCCGTGAACACCTACTTATCACCTTACATCTCATCCCCGTCATCCTCCTGATCCTAAAACCCGAACTTATATGAGGCTGATGTTTCTGTAGATATAGTTTTAACCAAAACATTAGATTGTGATTCTAAAAATAGAGGTTAAAATCCTCTTATCCACCGAGAGTTATCTGTTGATGATAGAGACTGCTAATCTTCTACCCCCTCGGTTAAATTCCGGGGTTCACTCGTGCTTCTAAAGGATAACAGCACATCCATTGGTCTTAGGAACCAAAAACTCTTGGTGCAAATCCAAGTAGCAGCTATGCACCCGACCACACTCATCCTAAGCTCGACCCTTTTAATGATCTTCGCACTTCTCCTCTACCCTCTTATCACCACCCTTAACCCATCCCCACAACAAGAAAATTGAGCCCTCACTCACGTAAAAACTGCTGTCAAAATGGCTTTCTTAATAAGCCTACTCCCTCTTTTTATTTTTCTAGACCAAGGGACCGAAACAATTGTCACTAACTGACAATGAATAAACACTACAACTTTCGACATCAACCTTAGCTTTAAATTCGACCACTACTCTATCATTTTTACCCCAATTGCCCTGTATGTAACTTGATCTATTCTCGAATTCGCATCCTGGTACATGCATGCTGACCCCAATATGAACCGATTCTTTAAATACCTTCTCCTCTTCTTAATTGCTATAATTATCTTAGTAACCGCTAACAACATGTTTCAATTATTTATTGGCTGAGAAGGAGTTGGCATTATATCGTTCCTTCTCATCGGGTGATGGTACGGCCGAGCTGACGCCAACACAGCCGCCATACAAGCTGTGATTTATAACCGAGTCGGGGATATTGGACTTATCTTAAGCATAGCCTGATTCGCAACAAACCTTAACTCCTGAGAAATTCAACAAATATTTGCCTCTTCAAAAGAACTCGACCTCACACTCCCACTCATGGGCCTCATTCTAGCCGCCACCGGCAAATCAGCACAATTTGGACTTCATCCGTGACTTCCCTCAGCGATAGAGGGTCCTACGCCGGTATCTGCCCTACTTCACTCTAGCACCATAGTAGTTGCGGGTATTTTCCTACTAATTCGACTCCACCCCCTTATAGAAAATAACCAAACAGCCCTAACTACCTGCTTATGTCTAGGAGCACTAACTACACTATTTACCGCTACTTGTGCCTTAACACAAAATGACATCAAAAAAATTGTTGCATTCTCTACATCCAGTCAACTAGGACTAATAATAGTCACAATCGGACTTAACCAGCCCCAGCTAGCCTTCCTCCATATCTGCACCCACGCATTCTTTAAAGCTATGCTCTTCCTATGCTCCGGCTCAATCATCCATAGCTTAAACGATGAACAAGACATTCGAAAAATGGGGGGCATACATAACCTCACCCCTTTTACTTCTTCCTGCCTTACAATTGGAAGCCTAGCACTTACTGGCACTCCCTTCTTGGCGGGCTTCTTTTCCAAAGACGCCATCATTGAAGCCTTAAATACCTCTCACCTTAACGCCTGAGCCCTCACTCTAACCTTGCTAGCTACCTCCTTCACTGCCATTTATAGCCTCCGAGTCGTCTTCTTCGTTTCAATAGGACAACCCCGCTTTACAGCTACAGCCCCTATTAATGAAAACAACCCCTCCGTTATTAATCCCATCAAACGACTAGCCTGAGGAAGCATTATTGCAGGACTTGTAATTACCTCAAACTTCCTCCCTTCCAAAACCCCCGTCATAACCATACCCCTCCCATTGAAGCTCGCCGCCCTCCTAGTTACCATCTCAGGCCTTATTATTGCATTAGAACTTGCATCCCTAACTAATAAACAATTTAAAACTACACCCAATCTCGCTACCCACAACTTCTCCAACATACTAGGATTTTTTCCAGCCGTCATCCACCGATTAGCCCCCAAACTAAACTTAGTCCTGGGACAAACCATTGCTAGCCAGATGGTAGACCAAACATGATTTGAAAAAATCGGCCCGAAGGGAGTTGTATCCACCCACCTACCTATGGTCACAACAACAAGCAATATCCAACAAGGCATAATTAAAACATACCTCACACTATTTTTCCTTTCAACAACCCTAGCTGTTCTACTCATATTAACCTAAACTGCTCGAAGCGCCCCCCGACTCAACCCCCGTGTTAATTCCAATACCACAAAAAGTGTCAATAAAAGCACTCACGCACACACAATTAACATCCCACCCCCCTGAGAGTACATTAAAGCCACCCCGCTTGTGTCACCACGTAAGACAGAAAACTCCTTAAACTCATCCACCGCCACCCACGAAGTTTCATACCACCCACTTCAAAATCAACCCGCCACCAGCACCACTCCCACCGTGTACACTACTACATACCCTAAAACCGAACGATCCCCCCAAGACTCCGGAAAAGGCTCAGCAGCCAAAGCCGCTGAATAAGCAAACACTACAAGCATCCCCCCCAAATAAATTAAAAATAGTACCAAAGACAAGAAAGACCCCCCGTGACCCACCAGAACTCCACAACCCACACCTGCTGCTACGACCAACCCCAAGGCAGCAAAGTAGGGAGCGGGGTTAGATGCAACAGCCACAAGCCCTAAAACCAACCCTAAAAGAAATAAAGACACAATATAAGTCATAATTCCTGCTCGGACTTTAACCGAAACTAATGACTTGAAAAACCACCGTTGTTATTCAACTACAAGAACCTAATGGCCAACCTCCGAAAAACTCACCCCCTCCTAAAAATTGCTAATGACGCACTAGTCGATCTCCCAGCACCATCTAACATCTCAGTTTGATGAAACTTTGGCTCACTCTTAGGCTTGTGTTTAGCCACCCAAATTCTTACCGGGCTCTTCCTAGCCATACACTACACCTCCGACATCTCAACAGCCTTTTCCTCTGTCTGCCACATTTGCCGAGATGTAAGCTACGGCTGACTCATCCGAAACATTCACGCTAACGGAGCATCTTTCTTCTTTATCTGTATTTATATACATATCGCCCGAGGACTCTACTATGGTTCCTACCTATATAAAGAAACCTGAAACATCGGAGTCGTACTACTACTTCTCACTATAATAACCGCCTTCGTGGGCTACGTCCTTCCATGAGGTCAGATATCCTTCTGAGGAGCCACTGTAATTACAAACCTTCTCTCCGCTGTCCCATACGTTGGAGGCGCCCTTGTACAATGAATTTGAGGCGGATTTTCTGTCGACAACGCCACCCTAACACGATTTTTCGCCTTTCACTTCCTATTCCCATTCGTTATTGCAGCTGCCACAGTACTCCACCTTCTATTTTTACATGAAACCGGCTCTAATAACCCAGCAGGTATCAACTCCGATGCCGATAAAATCTCATTCCACCCCTACTTCTCATACAAAGACCTCCTTGGATTCGTAGCCATACTACTTGGCCTAACATCATTAGCCCTGTTCGCACCCAACCTCCTCGGAGACCCGGACAATTTTACGCCTGCCAACCCCCTAGTCACCCCACCTCATATCAAGCCCGAGTGATACTTCCTATTTGCCTACGCGATCCTTCGCTCCATTCCTAATAAGCTAGGCGGAGTACTCGCCCTCTTATTCTCGATCCTGGTCCTTATAGTCGTTCCCATCCTCCATACCTCTAAGCAACGCGGACTAACCTTTCGCCCCCTAACCCAATTCTTATTCTGAACCCTAGTAGCAGACATACTCATCCTCACCTGAATCGGAGGAATACCTGTAGAACACCCATTCATTATCATCGGTCAAGTTGCCTCTGTAATTTACTTTACTATCTTCCTAGTTCTCGCCCCCTTGGCTGGCTGGGCTGAAAATAAAGCTCTTGAATGAACCTGCCCTAGTAGCTCAGCGCCAGAGCGCCGGTCTTGTAAACCGGAAGTCGGAGGTTAAAACCCTCCCTAGTGCTCAGAGAAAGGAGATTTTAACTCCCACCCTTAACTCCCAAAGCTAAAATTCTAAATTAAACTATCCTCTGATTTTTCAGCTATGTACAATAACAACTGTTGTACCTTGCTAACCCAATGTTATACTACATCTATGTATAATATTACATATTATGTATTTACCCATATATATAATATGGCATGTGAGTAGTACATCATATGTATTATCAACATTAGTGAATTTAACCCCTCATACATCAGCACTAACTCAAGGTTTACATAAAGCAAAACACGTGATAATAACCAACTAAGTTGTCTTAACCCGATTAATTGTTATATCAATAAACCTCCAGCTAACACGGGCTCCGTCTTTACCCACCAACTTTCAGCATCAGTCCTGCTTAATGTAGTAAGAACCGACCAACGATTTATCAGTAGGCATACTCTTATTGATGGTCAGGGACAGATATCGTATTAGCTGCATCTAGTGAACTATTCCTGGCATTTGGTTCCTATATCAAGGGCTATCCTTAAGAAACCACCCCCTGAAAGCCGAATGTAAAGCATCTGGTTAATGGTGTCAATCTTATTGCCCGTTACCCACCAAGCCGGGCGTTCTCTTATATGCATAGGGTTCCCTTTTTTTTTTTTTTCCTTTCAGCTTGCATATACAAGTGCAAGCAAAGAAGTCTAACAAGGTCGAACTAGATCTTGAATTCCAGAGAACCCATGTATCATGGTGAAATGATATTCTATAAAGAATCACATACTTGGATATCAAGTGCATAAGGTTAATATTTCACTTCATATATCTCTAAGATACCCCCGGCTTCTGCGCGGTAAACCCCCCTACCCCCCTACGCTGAAGGATCCTTATATTCCTGTCAAACCCCTAAACCAGGAAGTCTCAAATCAGCGCCAATCTTTTTATATACATTAATGAACTTTTTTGCCAATTTTATAGCATTTGGCACCGACTACACTATCATTGGCACCACTTTTATAATTAAAGTATACATTAATAAACTTTTCGCTAAATTTTATAACATTTAGCACCGACTCCACTGTCATTAGTACCCTATCAATCAAACATATAAAGGCCTA